AGACGCTATCCATATTCCGAAACAGGCTATACTGACTGAAAATATTGCATTTATCACAAATTCATACCAATCCCCGGAATCATTCGAATTTTGATGTAAAAAGTTTATCGATGGAGTTAACCATTTCGATAATATATCTAAATCCATTACTCCTTGACCGAAATGAATCCCTATGGATCCAACGAACAAAGTAAATAGAACCAATACAAGCAGAGGCAATAGTATTGTATTGTCCGATTCATGGGGATATATGGGAGTGTTTTTTTTAACAAAATAAGTACTAGTACTAAAGGATCGCATCATGTTTCTTACATTCTTATCAATTTCATATGTCTTATTCAAAAAAAAGGAAACCCTTTTTTTATTATTATTATTCCTGGTTGCTAACAGCAAACCACTGTTAACTGATTTTGATGCCTCTTTCCCCCATATCGATATTGAATAGGACGAGCTATTTGTGGCGCCGCTGTATTTTTTAAAATAAACGCGTAAATGTCCTTCAAAAGTCAGTAAATACATACGAAACATATAAAATGCAGTTAATCCTGTTGTGAAACAAGCTATTATCGCGAAAATAGGTGAATACAACCAACTATCATTAAGAATTTCGTCTTTGGACCAAAAGCAAGCAAGAGGGGGAATACCACAAAGAGAAAGTGTACCTAACAAAAACGTAGTTTTTGTAATTGGAAGATATTTGGTTAAACCCCCCATAAGAATCATGTTCTGGCTTTTATCTGGAGAATATCCAACAATGGGTTCCATAGAATGGATAATGGATCCGGATCCTAAAAACAATAATGCTTTTGAATAGGCATGAGTGATTAAATGGAATGAAGCGGCTCGATAAGAACCTATACCTGGGGCTAACATAATATAGCCCAATTGAGACATCGTAGAATAAGCTAAACTTCTCTTAATGTCTCTTTGAGCAAGAGCGAAAGTAGCTCCTAATAGTACCGTTATTACACCTATCAAAGAAATGAGATTCATTATATAAGGTATGACTGTGAAAAGAGGAAGAAGCCGAGCTACAAGAAAAACGCCCGCCGCTACCATAGTAGCGGCATGTATAAGAGCCGAAATAGGAGTAGGTCCCTCCATGGCATCGGGTAACCATATATGAAGAGGAAATTGTGCGGATTTAGCAACTGCACCGAGAAATAATAGGGAGGCACAAAAAGTAGCAAATACAGAATTGACTCCATTATTATGAATCAAGTTATTGAATATTTTGAACAAATCCCGAAATTCGAAACTACCTGTTATCCAATAAAGACCTAAGATTCCTAATAATAAACCAAAATCCCCTACACGATTAGTTACAAATGCTTTTTGACAAGCATTTGCTGCAATTGGTCGGGTGAACCAAAAACCTATTAATAGATATGAACACATTCCCACCAGTTCCCAAAAAATATAGATTTGTATCAAATTAGAACTAGTAACTAATCCCAACATAGAAGTATTGGAAAAACTCATAGACGCAAAAAATCTCAAATATCCCTGATCGTGAGACATATAATTGTCACTATAGATAAGAACCACGATTCCAACAGTAGTGATTAGTATTAACATAATAGAAGTAAGTGGATCGATCAAGCAGCCCAACTCTAAGGAAAAATCACTATTGATGGTCCAAGACCATAGATATTGATAGATGAAACCGCCTTTTATTTGCTGAATAGACAGATCGGCAGAAAAAATCATAACTATACTTAGCAATGAAACACTAAAAAAAGCCCACATACGACGAATGCTTTTTGTTGCTGTCGGAACAAGCAGGAGTCCCAATCCTATTGACATAGGAACTGTAAGTGGAATGAAAGGTATGATCCATGCATAGTCATATGTACGTTCCATGATAAAATCAAAATTCTTTTTTTTTTAGTCTTATTAATTGTTTCCGATTCACCAGCTATTAGCTCTTTTTGAAGGAGCAATAAAAAAAAGAAGATCTGAAAGAACTAAAACGCAATACAAAAATACAAAATAATATTGATTCAATATTATTGATAATTATCAATATTATGAATTATGCTTTCCCACGTATTTCCGCAATTCAAACCAAACTTTTTAGTTTGGATTAGTCAGATGATATAACCAAGTTACTAGTTAATGGTTTCCCACTAGTTATTAGCTAAGGTACTCATTCAGATTTCAGATTTAAGATACGGAATAGGATATTTTATTCCACTATTTAGTATTTATTATTAAGGTTAAGGAGATTTATATCCATATAGTAAGTAAAAAAATACACCAAAAAACAGTCCTTGATTCTGGTATGGATCATGAGACCCACCAATAACTCGACCCAATCAAATACGACCTAGTTATTTTAGTTATTTTATTCGGAGTCATTAACTAACTCGTTGTGGAACTGATTGATTGGCTTTCAATAGACTCATCTTATGGGAAATTCTATTCTATGATGCTCATCACTTCACATAGAATTTAAATAAGAGATTACAAAAATTGCCTTTATTTGATTTTTTCTTTTTTTTTATTATAAATATTATAAATATAAAGTAATGTATCATTTAACAGATTAGCTACGAGTCCCGTTTCAATTGAAATTAGTGGCACCCTATGTTTGAGCTTGATCAATTGATAGAAAAATGTTACATTATTGGTTTCTTGAGATTAGGTAATGTTTCTTCAGTTTTTCTATTTATTAAATTCAATAATGAAAATGTAACACGGCGCCATCTAAATAGACCAAAATATGAATTGGAACCTTTTTTTCATTGGTATCAATGGGAACCAATAGGAACCGATTCGATCTAGATAATGAATAGAAAGAATGGTCCACTTTGAACAATATATGTCTTTCACATCCAACTATAAAAATAAGTAATCTCTTTTATTTTTGAATGGCGGTTCCAAAGAAACGTACTTCTAGGTCAAAAAAGCGTATTCGTAGAAATATTTGGAGGAGAAAGGGGGATTGGACCGCAGAAAAAGCTTTTTCTTTAGGTCAATCTGTTTCTACCGGGGAGTCGAAAAGTTTTGTTTTTATGCGATAAACCAATACTAAACCCTTGGATTCATCTGAATCGATCAGATTTGATGAATTGGATTATTTATAAGATGAATGATTCACATCAACTAATATTCTGAACTTATCAATATCACATAGAACTGCCTGTTATGATATGTAGAATAAGAATTCTTCTGTCTATAGGTTTCCAAAAAAGGTACTATTTTTCTTTTTTTTTATATATATGCCCAATTTTTGTTTATTGGGCAGATCTTAAGACGAATTATGTACACAACGAGTATTACAATCATTGATACCAAGCTATTTTATCCAAAGATTTACAAAAGCCCCTTGAAATTGTATTTTGATACATAAAAAATCCTATTTGTTTTCTTCATTACTCAAATTTCTATTTGAGATCCGTGGAATCAGATAAATGCTAAATGAATCATCAAAAAACGAGATAGAAAAATAAAAAATAAAGGACAATTCTAACTTCTATTCCTCAACTAAAGACAGAACTATCTAGTTCCAACTGTTCCAGGAGAACACCTACTACTATGTGAAAGCCCATTGTGAAAACTGACACTATAGCGCCCTACTAAGGATTATTCTAAGTATTATTGAACGTTCAAATATTTATTTGAACGGCTCTTTATTAATTGATTGGAATTTTGCCTAAAAATATATTGTGTTGAATCCTTCAATCTCGACGATTGTCCATGGGTGGGCTATTATTACTTCGAGCAAGCCGCCATGGTGAAATTGGTAGACACGCTGCTCTTAGGAAGCAGTGCTAGAGCATCTCGGTTCGAATCCGAGTGGCGGCATCCCCTAAAAGGGGCACAAGGGATCCTATAAGAAATGGAATTCCCGATTTCCATTCCATAATTGAAGGACCCCCCCCTTTTTTTTTTAATGATTTTTTTATGTATGATATTTTTGACTTTAGAACATATATTAACTCACATCTCTTTTTCAATCATTGCAATCGTCATTACGACTCATTTGATGACCTTATTAGTCCACGAAATCATAGGACTGTGTGATTCGTCAGAAAAAGGCATGATAGCTACTTTTTTCTGTATAACAGGATTATTAGTTACTCGTTGGATTTATTCCGGACATTTCCCTTTAAATGATTTATATGAATCATTAATATTCCTTTCGTGGAGTTTTTCTCTTATTCATATGGTTCCTAAAATATGGAGCCATAAGAATCATTTCAGCGCAATAACCGCGCCAAGTGCTATTTGCACCCAAGGCTTTGCCACTTCGGGGCTTTCAACTGAAATACATCAATCTGCAATATTAGTACCTGCTCTACAATCCCATTGGTTAATGATGCACGTAAGTATGATGTTATTGAGCTACGCAGCTCTTTTATGTGGCTCATTATTATCAATAGCTCTTCTAGTCATTACATTTAGAAAAAACATAGATATGATTGGTTTTACCAATCATTTATTAATCCGGCCATTTTCGTTTGGTGAGATCAAATACTTGAATGAAAAAAGAAGTGTTTTGAAAAACACTTCCTTTCTTTTATTTAGAAATTATCACAGGTATCAATTGACTCAGCGATTGGATCATTGGAGTTATCGTGTCATTGGCCTAGGGTTTACCTTTTCAACAATAGGTATTCTTTCGGGAGCAGTATGGGCTAATGAGGCATGGGGATCTTATTGGAATTGGGACCCCAAGGAAACTTGGGCATTTATTACTTGGACTATATCCGCGATTTATTCACATACTAGAACAAATCAAAGTTTACAGGGTACTAATTCGGCAATTGTGGCTTCTATGGGATTTCTTATAATTTGGATCTGCTATTTTGGGGTCAATCTATTAGGAATAGGATTACATAGTTATGGTTCATTCACATTAAACATCTAATTCTAATTAAAGTTTAAAGTCACGAAATGCACTGAAGAATACCAAGAAGCATCGTCCCATATATAAGTCTAAGGAAAAGCTTGTGCGATTTTTTGAGAATCATTCGAATCAAGGAGTAATTCAAATGATTCTCAAAAAATCCATATGCATCTGATTACAATTTCAATTCACTTCATTTCATTTTTGACTTGAGATAAGGAAAAAGAACACTTCTTTTCTCTTTTTCCATTGTGCAGAGAAGTATTTTTTGGTAAATCGCAGGATTTTCTACCTTGTCCTTATCCATATCCATGAAAGCTATCTATGAAAGTAATTAGATAGAATAGCTTCCACCTTGGCAACTGATAGCGAGAGAACAAAATCGGGATAAATACCAATACCTATTACGGGTAAAAGGATACAGATCAAAATAAATAGCTCTCGTGGTCCAGAATCCAAAAAAGAAGAGTTTGAAACATTGAATCGCTTGTATCCATAGAAGATTTGGCGTGACATAGATAATGAATAAATAGGAGTTAATATCATTCCAATTGCCATTACAAAAGTAATTAGTATTTTTGGCATTAAAAGGTATTTCGGGCTGGTAATTATTCCCAAAAATACTACCGATTCTGCAGCAAAACCACTCATTCCGGGCAATGCAAGAGAAGCCATCGAGAAGCTACTGAACATCATAAACATTTTTGGCATTAGTATAGCTATTCCCCCCATTTCGTCGAGATAAACAAGACGTATTCTATCGTAAGTCGTTCCTGCAAGGAAAAAAAGTGCAGCACCAATAAATCCATGAGAGATTATTTGTAAAATGGACCCATTGAGTCCTGTATCGGTTATGGAACTAATTCCTATGATTATGAAACCCATATGAGATACGGAGGAATAGGCAATTCTTTTTTTTAAATTGCGTTGACCGGGAGAAGTTGAAGCTGCATAGATTATTTGAATAGCTCCTATTATCATCAACCAAGGAGAAAATATAGAATGGGCATGAGGTAATAATTCCATATTGATTCGAACCAACCCATATGCTCCCATTTTTAATAAGATTCCAGCTAGAAGCATACATGTACTGTAATGTGCTTCTCCATGGGTATCTGGTAACCATGTATGTAGGGGTATAATCGGTGATTTGGCAGCATAAGCAATAAAGAAGCCAATATAAAATATTATTTCTAATGCCACGGGATACGATTGATTAGTTAATGTTTCCAAATTGAATGTTGGTTCATTGGAACTATATAAACCCATACCCGGAACTCCCATTAAGAGAAAAATGGAACCCCCTGCAGTGTACAAAATAAACTTTGTAGCTGAGTACAGACGTTTCTTCCCCCCCCACATGGATAGAAGTAGGTAAATAGGAATTAATTCTAGCTCCCACATCATGAAAAAAAGTAAAAGGTCTCGAGACGAAAATGATCCTATTTGACCACTGTACATTGCTAACATCAGAAAATGGAACAATCGCGAATCTCGAGTAACTGGCCGAGCCGCTAAAGTGGCTAAAGTCGTGATGAATCCCGTCAATAAAACAGGGCCTATCGAAAGGCCATCGATCCCCAGTCTCCAGTGAAAATCAAAAATATTTATCCAATTATAATCCTCCTCCAATTGGATTAATGGATCGTCCAATTGGAAATGATAACAGAATGCATAGGTTATTAGAAGGAGTTCCAATAAGCATATGCATATTGTATACCATCTAACCGCCTTATTTCCTCTATAAGGAAGAAATGCAATTAAAGAACCCGCGGATATCGGCAAAACAACAATGATTGTTAACCAAGGAAAATGACTCGTGGTAAAGACAAGATAAACTTTGACCAGAAAAACCCGTGCTCGGAATAATCTCTTTTATCGAGTACGGGTTTTTGTCGGTAAAGAGGAATCAAATGGATTCAAGAGGAGTTTTCTGGGACGTATCAATAAGCTAGACCCATACTGCGAGTTGTCTCATACCATAAATAAACTCGTACACTCAAGAAATCTGTTGGACAAGCAGATTCACATCTCTTACAACCTACACAGTCCTCTGTTCTTGGAGCAGGAGCAATTTGCTTAGCTTTACATCCGTCCCAAGGTATCATTTCCAATACATCTGTGGGGCAGGCTCGTACACATTGAGTACACCCTATACATGTATCATAAATTTTTACTGAATGTGACATTGGATCTATAAATTTTTGGAACGTCATAAATTTTCGATCCGGTAGAATCAGTAGTAAAAGAATCATATATTGTAGACACCAGACGAATCAGTAGGTTACCAGAATTTTTTTATTAATCTATTTCTGAATCTGTTCATGAGAAAGGGCCAAGATACTTTGATTTCGTACGTTTCAGCAAACATGGGCATATGATATGAGTCGTACACATTTTGCCAATTCTAATTGGTTTGGCGAATATTCTATATATCTTTATTTATATGATTACAACTATTTATTCAACAAATTAGATTGATTGATACGAGTTGATTTTCTGTTACGATGGATGGACGAAACAATAGCTGGCCCAATAGCTGCTTCAGCGGCTGCAATCGCTATAACGAAGATTGAGAAAATGTCTCCTTTTAATTGGCGACTATCAAATAAATCAGAAAATGTTACGAGATTCATATTAACAGCATTCAGTATAAGCTCAAGACACATAAGTGCTCTAACCATGTTTCGGCTTGTGATCAATCCATAGATACCTATAGAAAATAAATAGGCACTCAAAACAAGTACATGCTCGAGCATCATTGACCAACTCCTCATAAATCTCCATTCATTTCAATATGAACAACAAAGAATTTAACTGATTCGGTTGACTATAATATAAGAAGTATGGGACAAAGGAAGTTATTGGTAATGGGTCGAACTAAAAACAAACTTTTCAATTGAATCAATATATCAACAATATGAAAATAGAATGAAACTAGAATTGAAGGAAAATAGATGTGATAACACAGAACAAGACCTTATTTCTTGTTTCTTTCTTTTCATTTATTGGATTTGGGATTTCTAATTCTAAGTATTTATTCCTGACGAGCCATAGCAATTGCACCTACCAAAGCAACTAAAAGAATTATAGAAATGAGTTCAAACGGAAGATAAAAGTCTGTTGATAAATGAATCCCAATCTGTTGAACGTTACTTATCAGGTCCTGCTCTACGATCTGGTTTGATCTTGTAGTCCAAATAATCCCGTACCATGACGTATCTAGGATAGTAGCAATTAGTGAAAAAAGAATACTTGTACAAACCAGTGAAGCGACCCCGTCTCCGACGGTCCAAAGATGGAAATAATTGTGATATTCTGAACCATTCATGAACATCACAGCAAATATGATTAAGACATTTATGGCTCCGACGTAAATAAGGAGCTGTGCAGCAGCTACAAAATAGGAGTTCGATGGAATATGGAATAAGGATATACAAACAAGAACCAATCCCAATGAAAAGGCAGAATAAATTGGATTGGTAAGTAATACTACTCCCAGACCGCCTAATATAAGACCTGATCCCAGAAATACTAAAAGAATATCATGTATTGGTCCAGGTAAATCCATTATGTGTAAAATATGAGATAAATAAGTAGAAATATTTCATGACCGTATTTTACTGACCAGGCCCGTCAAAAAAGAAAAGGAAAAAGGGTTACCCTATTTTTTTTTATTGATACATTCTTAATGAAATTGAATCCTAATGTGGTGTGGATTGTAGATACAGTTACAGTTATTGGATCAATCCCGCTTATGTATCCGAAGAAAAAAAAAGAGTTCTTCATTTTTCGAAATCATCGCGGATAGCGGATATATGAATATATTCTAAATACAAATTAAGCCTGGATTCTAACAAATCAAATATAGTTATCATTTGTAGTTACTGACCAACCAAAATGAAAGAAACTTCTCTCCTTTAGACCAAAACTGAATCTTAGTAATTGGTAATTGTTCTTGAATCCAGGGATTTATCCACGGCTATTTTAATTTGAGTCGAATTCATAATTGTTCGAATTGTGTAATCTCCAATTACTGACATTGGTAACCGACCCAAAGCAATTTGATTATAATTTAATTCGTGACGATCATAAGTAGAAAGTTCATATTCTTCAGTCATTGATAAACAGTTTGTCGGACAATACTCGACGCAGTTACCACAAAATATACAGATTCCAAAATCAATACTATAATTAAGCAATCGTTTTTTTCTAATATCGGTTTCCAATCTCCAATCAACAACGGGTAGATCTATCGGGCATACGCGAACACAAACTTCACAAGCAATGCACTTATCAAATTCAAAGTGGATTCGACCACGAAAACGCTCTGATGTGATCGATTTTTCATAAGGATATTGAATAGTTACAGGTAAACGATTCGTGTGAGATAAGGTAATCATGAAACTTTGACCAATGTACCTTGCAGCTCGTACTGTTTGTTGACCATAATTCATGAACCCATTCAGCATAGGGAACATATCGTGGCTATCCATGAATAATTTGATGTTTCTTTCTCTTGCTTCCGAGAGGTTATGAATCTAGAATATCCTATTCTGTTAGAGTGAAATGAGTTGGGAAGAAGTTGTCAATAATAGATTACCTAGAGCAATAGGTAAAAGAAATTTCCATCCAAGATTTAAAAGTTGGTCCATTCTCATCCTGGGTAAAGTCCATCTTGTTGTGATAGGAACGAACAGGAACAAATAAGCTTTTGCTAATGTAATAAGGATACCGATTGTCCTTCCAAAGACTCCACCGGTTTTATTTATTCCGAAAAGTTCAGGAATTGATATGTACGGAATAGAAAGATTCCATCCGCCTAAGTAAAGAACTGTTACAAATAATGAAGAAACTAGTAGATTTAGGTAAGAAGCAACGTAAAATAAACCAGATTTAATACCTGAATATTCGGTTTGATAACCTGCTACTAATTCCTCTTCTGCTTCTGGTAAATCAAAGGGCAATCTCTCACATTCCGCTAGGGAAGAAATTAGAAAAACCATAAACCCTATGGGTTGACGCCACAGATTCCATCCACAAAACCCATATTTTGACTGTGCCTCAACTATATCAACTGTACTTGAACTATTAGATAATCATAGTCGATGATAACATCACTGTCCCATCTCTATTCCAGAACCGTACATGAGACCTCAGCTTCATACGGCTCCTCGATGGCCACGAAGAAATCTAAGGACTGGTTTGGTATTACCTCGGCATGTTTGTAGGGTAGAGTAAAGATGCATCGGAGTGTCCCGAATTAGACCAATGGAATTCTGTCTGCTTTAATTAATAACAAATAAAAAGAGCTTCTGAATCCATCTCATCCTTTACGATTTTTCTTTGTTCAGTAATAACTCGATCTTTCAATAAAATACTCGCTAATAGATATTTCGACCCCTATCTTTTCTTTCGATTACGAAGAAGAATTAGACATTACGCTAGTTCATGAATCATGATAAGAATTCCATCTGGATGAATGAGTATGGATGGAGGAAAGAAAGAATAAACAAAGACCTCTTATTCTTATTATTTCTATTATAGATTTCTTTTTCCTATTGCATTCCATTTCTTTCGTTCCTGTTCTTCGTTCGCAGAGGGGGTTCTAGAAAATAAAGGATTACTTCGTTCCTGATAGTCATTCTTTAATCAGTGGATAGGAGCATACTCTGGATCGGGATCATGGGGAAATACTGCTTGATCATTTCTACCAACCTCAAGCCCTCATTATGATTCCTTTTAATGCAGAAATATCCCTTTGGATATCTTACATCATCTCCATTACTAATCCTTTGTGCACCTTGGTGTTCCTAACCGTCCACTCATTTTTGATTGATCCCCGGTATGGTAATACATACAATAGTAGAAACTCCATACAGTTGATCTTTTACACCCGCTTCAAGACATGATGACTAATCAACCGATCCTGGGGTAAACAGTTTCCACTGCTTATGTTTACTTCCACTTTACTCTCGTACATAGGGAATGAGACTCAATCTTCTTACTGCGAATTAATAAGCTGTTTTGTTTCACTCAATTAACTATCTGGTTGAGCTCATCGATCCGAATGATGAATCAAAATAAAGATAGATATTCTATCTATTCAACGTTTTTCCTAGAAAAAAGGAAGGAGATAAAAGTGAATGTTTCAACGAATCACACGTAGAGATATTGATAACACACATGGAGTTAATGGTATTTCATAACTAATAGATTGAGCAGCAGCTCGTAGACCACCTGAAAAAGAATATTTATTATTCGACCCATATCCTGACATAAGAAGTCCAATGGGAGCAATACTTGAAATGGCGATCCATAAAAAAACACCTATACTGATATCTGCTATAACAAGGCGATAGCCAAAAGGAATTACTAAATAACTCAGTAGAATTGATATGACCGCTATAGCTGGTCCGACACTGAATAAACGAATATCTCCTCTAGATGGGAGAATATCTTCTTTGAAAAGTAGTTTCGTCCCATCTGCTAGAGCTTGAAGAATCCCCAAGGGACCGGCATATTCAGGCCCAATGCGCTGTTGTATCCCTGCGGATATTTCTCTTTCTAACCACACAATCACTAATACCCCTATTATGATTCCCGATACAGGAGTCAAAATAGGCACAAGCAGCCATATGAGTCCATAGAACTCTTTTGAGGATTCCGATCTGGAAAAAGAATTGATAACTTGTATTTCTGTCGTATCAATTATCATTTCAACGATCAACTTCTCCCATAATGATATCTATACTACCTAGTATCGTCATGATATCAGCCAATTTCATTCTTTTAACCAGCTGAGGAAGAATTTGCAAATTGATGAAACCTGGTGGACGAATTTTCCATCTCCAGGGAAAAACACTATTATCTCCTATCAGAAAAATACCTAATTCTCCCTTTGGGGCTTCTACTCTCACATAAAGTTCTTGCTTCGACAATTCAAAAGCGGGAGAAGGCTTTTTACTAATGAATCTATATTCAAAATCATTCCATTCGGAATCCCTTGCTCTATCAAAGCGCCGGACTTCCAAATTTTCATAGGGCCCCCCCGGAATTCCTTCCAGAGCCTGCTGAATAATTTTTATGGATTCCGTCATTTCACTAATTCGTACTAAATAACGAGCTAATGAGTCTCCTTCTTTTTGCCACTGGACTTCCCAATCGAATTCATCATAACACTCATAATGGTCGACTTTACGAAGATCCCATTGTATTCCGGAAGCTCGTAGCATTGGTCCTGATAACCCCCAATTTATTGCTTCCTCTTCACCAATAAAGCCCACTCCTTCAACTCGTTCTAAAAAGATAGGATTGCGCGTAATAAGCTTTTGATATTCAGCAACTCCTGTTAAAGAATAATCGCAGAAATCCAAACATTTATCTATCCAGCCATGAGGTAGATCAGCAGCCACTCCTCCGATACGGAAATAATTATGCATCATTCGCATACCTGTGACAGCTTCGAATAGATCATATAGCAATTCTCTTTCTCTGGAAATATAGAAGAAAGGAGTCTGTGCACCGATATCAGCCATAAAAGGCCCAAGCCATAACAAATGAGAAGCTATACGACTCAGCTCCAGCATAATTACTCTGATATAACTGGCTCTTTTAGGTATTTGAATATTTCCCAATTCTTCTGGTGCATTTACCGTTATTGCTTCTGTGAACATAGTAGCTAAATAATCCCAACGTGTCACATAAGGGAGATATTGTATAATTGTTCGGTTTTCTGCAATTTTTTCCATCCCTCTGTGTAAATAACCCAATATGGGTTCACAGTCAATAACATCTTCACCATCTAGAGTAATGATGAGTCGAAGAACACCATGCATTGATGGGTGGTGAGGACCCATATTAACTATCATGAGGTCTTTTCTTGTAGCTGGTACAGTCATATGTTTTCTTCCCCGATTCATTATTCTATGAATTGCTGAAAACGAAACTAGATTCATCAAAATGCAAGATCTAATGAACCGAATAATTCAAACGAATTTTCCAATTAACGAGTCTTTGGCTCGCGAATATCCAACTGACTGATTAATTCCTTATAACGCACTCGATTTTTCTTTGACAAATAAGCCAACAGCCGTTGACGTTTTCCAAGAATTCTCCGCAGACCTCTCTGAGATAAATAATCTTTTTTGTGCAATTCTAAATGTGAAGTAAGTCTCCGTATTTTATTGGTGAAACTGAATACTTGAAATTCAACAGACCCCTTCTTTTCCTCTTGCGGAATAACTGAGATGAACGATTTTCTTACCATAACATAAAATCAAAAAAATTCTTCTCTTTTTTTTTTTGTTCCTTTCTTTTCCACAGATATGGATTTTCCCGATCAGGAATAATAATAATAATGCCAGTCATTTTGATCTGGTGCAGACAATAATCCGGATTTATTCATATACTACTTTTTTGTTTCTATCAAATTAATTTGATAGAAACAAAAAAAGGCATGGAATATTCTTGCACTTCCGAAACAGAAGGATTTGGACCTAAGAAGATCCTGCTGATTCATTCCTAGATCCAATTGATACGCCACTGAATCAGTATCATTATCAGAATATAACATGACATGTGTGTACATATGTCTGTCCCATATAGCGGATATGTCCTGTAATGTAAATGTATAGGACATTGACTGTACCATCAACTAATTCTGAATCGTGGATACAGATGTATCCTTGACATACTGAAACGACTTCCATTATTGGTATCAAACCAATAGCGATTCATGCAAGCTAAATCTTCTAATCGATAATTGGGCCAAATAAAGAATTTCAATTTCATGAATTTATTTGTATCTGTATCAAGATGCTTGTCCCTATCTACAAATTGCTCACAGTTATGTGTGCCGTTCCCATTCAAAAATACTGGATTTCTATCCACAATGTTCCCATTCCCAGAATTGAAACGAATTAGAATTCTCAATTCTCTACGACGTCTAAGAGATGGAATATTTTCAGGAACAAGCAAATCATAATTATTCTTGTCTCCGTTCACAAGCATCCTTCCATGTCGTTCAATGGATACATCGAAATAATTCTCATCAACATATCTTTTTTCTCGGCATCTTCGATTAGTTTTGTGCTTACTCTTATGTACCAAGGAAATACCTATGGTTTGATACATAATAAATTGTCCATCCCATTTAATAGACAGACGAACCGGTTCGAGAATTAATATTCCCTTTTTTATCAATTCTGTAACGGCTAAGTCCTTCTGAATCTTCATTGCAGCCAGGCATATTTCTCCTCTTTGAATAGAGGCTAGGGCAATTTGCCTTGGATCCATCAGCCTAAGCAGGAGACAATATACCTTGATATTATTGATCATTTTTTGATTCAAAGGATGGTCCCATCTCAATTGAAAAAGAAAATATCTTTTCAGGACGAAGTCTAGTTCCGCTTCTTTATTGCTCTTGGTTTTCTTTTTCTTGCTACGTTTCTTACTGTCTGATCGCGTAGAATCCTCTTCAACATCTTTTTGGTTTTGTGCACCTGATCCAAGATTCCCTTGAGTTTGTGCATCTAATCCAGGATCTTTTTGGTCCTGCCGTTCTTTTTCTTCTTGGTTCCGAGTCTCTAATTCACGATGTTCTTTTTGATTAGATGATATATGAAGCTCCCTTTTTTGATTTCCCTTGATGTTTTTCTTTTGACTAATATTTTGATTTCCATCTAAATTGAAAAGAAGTAATTTGATTGGTATGATCCACGGTTTAGTCTTATATGCCTCATAAAGTAGCATAAATTCTGGGAAGAACCAAGATTTCAGATTTGATCTGGGACGATATAGGATTTCTTGATTCATTCCCATCCAATCAAAAAGGTTATTTTTTTGATTTCTCGGGTTGATTTCTTGATGAATCGTGAGATAAAATATCTCTTTCTTATTAATTATTTGATAATTATTAGTCCCAATCTTAGTATTTTTATTAGTGTGGATCTTGCTATTCATATTGCCCCAGGTATCAATATTGATATTGTTTCTAAGACAAACATGGATGATTCTCCAATCAAAATATTTTCTATCCGGATTTTTATCCGTACCGATAATATATTCCTCTCCTAGATAATCGCTAATAGCTATATCGCCAGGTACATAAAAAAGTTCGGATTTATGTGTGTTGTAATTATATGGAATCTCTCGGCTCCCATTGACTTGTAATGGCGATCCATAAATATATGAGTCCTTCCTATACCCATAATTAATATATTTATGGGATAAAAGATCATATTTGTAATGTTTTTCAAATTTTGCTTTAGGACTCGGCAATAAATCCACTGCATAAGAATTCTTTTTCTCGTAATGAATTAATTTGAATTGGTCTTTTTCATAGGAATCCTTTGAGTCTTTCTTTTTACTCCTATGGTGTTGATTGACCTCATTTCGCCACTTTCGCGGTACTAATCGAGACCATCTAGTATGAGATAAATTATATTGATAATGACCCCTTAACCAGTTTTTCCATTCATTTATTTTAAAATTCGGCAGTTGCTTATGTCTTGATTCAGAATCAAATATTCCTCGTGCCCCAAAATAGTCCTTTCTATTACCCTTAATATTACTAAAGGGGTAGGCTCCGTGATGTTGAAATAGGGATTTCAAGTAATACAAGTTAATAACTTGGGTTTGTGATAATTTGTAAAATACATATGCTTGGGACAAAAAAGATAAGTCACAATAAATCTGTGACTTTTTATTACTAATAGTAGAATTTCTAATATTAGTAATATTAGAAAGCGATTTGATAGTCGAAATAAAATTCATTTTCTTTTTATTTGTTTCATCATTGTAAATGTATTTATCGAGCATTTTTTTTCTTATTCTTAATTCAAGGAAAAGTTGGGCATTGACCCTGGGAATATTAATGGCATATAGAAAGATATCTATGTATATTCTGTGAATAAAAGATTTTAGAAAATAGTTCCATTTCGGGATTAATCGGGCACTTCTCCTTTTGAATACCTTCCAAATGGGTTTCTGCGATTCTGGTCTTTTATCACTACAACTTCGCTCGTTAGTACTAATATTTATATTTGGAGTTAGAAAATTATCTTTCTTGTCTTTTGTGATCCTTTCTATTTGATCCCTGATTGGAGTTGTCCTATCAGCTCGATCCTTCATTTTTTTTTCTATCAGTGAATATTTTGTCCAATCCATGGATCCAACTCTAAGAGATGATTCTGGGGTGATCTTATTACTGATTATGGAATCTTTTCTATTTTCATTTGGTTCAGATACTTTGACTTTCCTCAGTCCTAATAAAACAATTCGGTTTTCTGTTGTAAGTTCTTTCATTTTTCTTTTTATAAATAGAACTGGTTTGATAACCCATCTTGTTTTTTCTTTTGATCTCTTTAGAAACCTTTTTGTTCTTTTTTTGAAAACTCTTAGAAATAGAAACCATTTTTTTTTCACTTTTCTCATTTTTTGTTGGAATTCTTTCCAAATGGGTTCAAAAAAGGAAGGCCTTTTTCGGGGAGAACCAAAAGGTAGTTCAGCTTCCATTCCCCAGATCGTTAAAAAACAAAAATGGTCTTTTTTTTCTTTCTTCTTCGTTCGATCTGTATGATGTGATCCTAGCTTAGATCTACGCCAAGGTTTCAGACCGAAAGGAAATAGGATCTTTATCTGAATACCGTCTGTTAACCAGTCTTTTGGAAATTCTGTTTCTGATAATTGAACACCATTATAGGTACATTTAACATGCATTTCTTTACTCCACGCCTTCCAATCCTCGTGCCACTCGGGGGATTGAAATAATAACATACGGCCACTATTTTTGGCTATTATCAATGAAGGCAATATGATGTATTTTCTAAGAATCGATTGGATTACTAGCATAGAACCTCTTATTGCTTGAACAAATGGAATAGTATCCCAAAGTTCTGCTATTGTTATCCGTTCATCCTCCTTTTTTTTATGCTCTTCTTTTTTCTTTTCCTCTTTTACCCTCGCCTTCTCAGAATCTGAAGTTTGTAATTCCGGATCGTTCCCGATCCTATTCCTAAAAATGAGGTTCATCATTCCAGAGATATCAAAAGAAAAAGAAAAAGAAAATCTTTTGTATATTCTGTCCAAAAAAAGGGGGGAATGAGCATTTACTTGAAACATTGCCCAAGTAACTGTTTTACGTCTTTGAGCGCGCATCGATCCTTTGATTAGATTCCTACGAAAATCTGATTGTTGCGAGTAACGTAGCAAAGACAACTCTTCTCCTTGATCACTATTAGTAGTATTTTTGGTACTAGTACCAGTATTGGTATTGTTATCATTATCAGTCAAAATTACCACACGTTTGACTTTTCTTAAACGAATCCCACTATCTATGGATTCTTCTTCCTCTTCGTCCTCCTGTGCTTCCAAATTTATGAATTCGGTCAATCTGTATAACCATCGGGGCACCCTTTTACCGATTTCTTGAAGTCCGATGGATTCATTCCTAATTGTTTGATTATTAGGATCAGTTGTAACTCTATCGAATGGACAGTTCAAGTATCTCGTTTGGTTTTCTGAATCAATTCCTCTTTGTTCTGCTAATAAAGCAAGTCGTTTCAAACTGGGTGCTGATTCTCCGGCTAATTCACCGGTTGAGATCAACAAATCACCAATGTCTGTAGATAATGATTCTACATC